AAACATTTCCGTACAGATCCTTTTTGAAAAGAAAAAAGGGTAGGATATAAGCTCCTTCAAACTGTTAATAAAAAAAAAGATAACTAGTTAGGAAGTAAAAAAAATATTTTGGGGATAGAGGGACTTGAACCCTCACGATTTTTAAAGTCGACGGATTTTCCTCTTACTATAAATTTCATTCTTGTCAGTATTGATTGACATGTAGAATGGGACTCTATCTTTATTCTCGGGGGTGAATGATTTGATGAATGAATATTGGATTCTTTTTTCAACTTGAAATAGATTCACAAAAATTCGTCCCTTTTTTCCAATTAATAAAATATATATATTTTCATTTCATATTCTCAATTTTTATTTAGCGAGAATTTCATCTTCTCTATTAAATAGTAAATATCGAAATAATAAAAAATATCCAAAAATTAGAAAAAAAAATACAAAATAGATTCGGGATGTCGTTAATCATTTGACATAGTATATTGTTCACCCTTTTTGGATTGGATGGAGTTTTGACAAAAGAATTCTTAGAATAACACAGTCAAACCAACCAACCTCTTTTGTTAGAACGGCTTCCTTTGAGTCTCTGCACCTATCCTTTTTTTGCTTTTGAAAAAAAGAAGTTGGCTCAGGATTACCCATTTTGATTCATTCCAGGGTTTCTCTGAATTTGAAAGTTTTCACTTAGTAAGTCTCCATACTAAGGCTCAAGCCAATTAAGTCCGTAGCGTCTACCGATTTCGCCATATCCCCTTTTGTGTTTTGTTTTAAGATTAGGATCTCCGTGTAAGGACCTTCCCGTTTATTGTTTCATCTCTGTCGGACGTCTATAGTTGAATTTAATTTGGTCTAATCAGAAATGATTCTATCATTTCTGTAGCTACAATTCAATATGTATGGATATATACCATATATATCTTTCTCCCCGTTGATTTTACCACTCAATTTTCAATACTCAAAGGGTCGATTCTTTGTTTTTCGTCATAGACTATGAACAAAAGATGAAGATTTTCTTATTATGTTATTATGATCCGGAGTTCATCTTTATGCATTCTAATTTTTTTTTTTTTTCAGTTTTTTTTAAGGGAGACCTCTATAATTCTAAAAAATAGATAGTTATTATAGTTATAGATAGAATGAAAATTTGCATAATGCACTTTTTTTATTTGAAATGCATTTGAATCTACTAAAAAATAGAATTAGAATATACATATTCTAATTATCCATATAAAGAAATAAACTAAATTCAATATTTATTTGATTGGAAAGATTTCTTTGAAATTTCTATCATAAAAGAATAAGTAAGCTTAAACTAAAATCAATTCGAAATGTATGTAAAAGTTCTGTAAGCCCGCTTAGCTCAGAGGTTAGAGCATCGCATTTGTAATGCGATGGTCATCGGTTCGATTCCGATAGCCGGCTTTTTCGATTTTTATTTGTTCAATCTTTTTATTTTCTCTATATTTTTGAAATCGGAGAACAAAAAAAAGAAGAAGATTTATTTTCTTCAAAACGATCTATTATGTCGTAGAAACTTCCAACTAGGAATAAAAAGAACGAGTTTTTTCCTGATTTGTTCGGCCGAGATTGAACTATTTGCTTTTTGTTTTTTTTTTTTACTTATTTTAATACAAAATATATAATATAGAAATTAATAGAAATTAATAGAAATTAAAGGGTTCGTATATGCTGTAGATATAATCCATTGTATTATTCATTGTAATACAATACTTCATAGGATTTCGTTTCATTTATCATTTAGTTCAGTTTTAATTTAGTTTTTTTGTAAAATGGAATATAAATAAATAAATATTTCTATATTTATAAAGAAAAAAATAAATAAAGAAAAGGAGTCTTTATGTCGCGTTACCGAGGGCCTCGTTTCAAAAAAATACGCCGTCTAGGGGCTTTACCTGGACTAACTAATAAACGGCCTAGAGCTGGAAGTGATCTTAGAAACCAATCACGTTCCGGGAAAAGATCTGAATATCGTATTCGTCTAGAAGAAAAACAAAAATTGCGTTTTCATTATGGTATCACAGAACGACAATTACTTAAATACGTTCGTATCGCCAGAAAAGCCAAAGGGTCAACAGGTCAGGTTTTACTACAATTACTTGAAATGCGTTTGGATAATATAATTTTTCGATTGGGTATGGCTCTGACTATTCCCGGAGCCCGTCAATTAGTTAACCATAGACATATTTTAGTTAATGGCCGTATCGTCGATATACCAAGTTATCGTTGCAAACCCCAAGATACTATTATGTCGAGGGATGAACAAAAATCCAAAGCTCTAATCCAAAATTATCTTGATTCATCCCCTCGTGAGGAATTGCCCAAACATTTGACTCTTCACCCATCCCCATATAAAGGATTAGTTAATCAAATAATAGATAGTAAGTGGGTCGGTTTGAAAATAAATGAATTGCTAGTGGTAGAATATTATTCTCGTCAGACTTAGTCCGAAAGAAAGTAAAAAACAAAGGGTTCAGACAATTTGACCCCTTTCTTTTGCCAAAGTAAAATGACTTAAGGTTCCAAATTAGGGGTTTGAGCCAGATTTTAGCCCACTCATATATTCGATCCCAGTTCGGATTGTTCTATTCATGTCTTATAGATTGACAAAAAAATTTCACTCATATCTTTCCAGTCGTTTACGTATCATAAAAATTCGAAATAGAAGAAAAACAAAATGATCTAACTCTTTTGTTTTAATCTCAGAGTATTTCTTGTTATTTGATTTGTTACAGTTAGGAATGTTGGCGGATTTAATTAGGCGAAAGTACGGAAAGAGAGGGATTCGAACCCTCGGTAAACAAAAGCCTACATAGCAGTTCCAATGCTACGCCTTGAACCACTCGGCCATCTCTCCTACACAACGATTATGACTCAGAAACCGAAGAAATAGCGAGCCATTAATTCTTCTACTTCTATTACTGTTCATTATACTATTAGTTTCGAGTATTGGTGGGTTTGGGTTGGTCGGAGTCGTACCTATCCAAACAAAAATAGAATAGTAATAGAATCTTTTTTCTAAAAAAGATTTCCTCGTAGTACTTAATGAAATTTAAAAAAACAAGTTTTTACTTGTGAAAAGAGAAAATATATATTGATTCATCTTTGAGAAAAGGATATTCCTATCCTTTAAATGAATGCGATATTTCTATATATACCAGATTCAATAAATTAATTGAAAAAAATCAACTGATTTATTTATGTTTTTGAGACTATAATGGGTATTTGGAATAATTGGAATAAATAAAAAATATAAGTTTTAAGTAGTAGTAGAGAATTTGTATCTTTATTGCAATTTTTTTGTTTGGAAATGAATCTGTTTTTATGTTATTTCGTACGGTACAAATCCTTTTTTTGTGTAATCGTTTTCCCGCACGGGGTAATGAGAAGAATTTTCGAATGGATTGATACCTATGCCTAGATCGAGGATAAATGGAAATTTTATTGATAAGACCTTTTCAATTGTGGCCAATATTTTATTACGAATAATTCCGACAACCTCAGGGGAAAAGGAGGCATTTACTTATTACCGAGATGGTGTGATTTGATTCTCTTTATTATTCAGTTTCCTTTTACTGCTTATAGTTTTAGGAGAAAGGCATATGATTCGGGATAGAAAGAACAAATCTTCTTTTTCCATATTCTAAATTATAGAAATAAAATAAACCTACGCTTGCTGAAGGTGAAGTTTAGAAATAGAACAATTCCTTCTGTCGTGTATCCCCGATTGATGCAACCTCAGATACTATGTTTCAGTTTTGAATTTTAGTATTGAGCGAAAGGTTACACCTTTGTGTTTTGTATTACAGGTCAATCCTACTTCCTAGTAATATAATATAGTACTAACAGGCGGCATAGGGGAAGACGCACTACACCTAGCAATCAACAACACAAAAGCTTTGTTAAAAATGACTTACCTATTCCCTTTTCTTTGATTGGGACTACCAAGAGTGGTTGGGACAACAAACATCCATCTCGTTCGTACTTTGGATACCCATATAACCATCGAAGACTGTTGAAGTGACTATTTTCTGGAAATTAGTAGGCGTTGAGGACAAAGAAATTGTTGGAGTTATCCTTTCTATTTAGTATCAAGACATTCGATTCGAGTAAAAGCTCTTGCGCAAGAAGGTTGGCTAGATATTTTTTGTAAAAACACTAGCCCCGCTCAGTTTATAATGAGAATTAAAATACATGGAATAATTCAAAAAAAAAAATTCTCATTATATATATTAAGGGAGGAGCCGTATGAGGTGAAAATTTCACGTACGGTTCTGGAACGGAGATTCTTTGAATTGAATAACGACCGTAACGTATGTCAGCTCAATCCGAAGGAAATTATGCAGAAGCTTTACAGAATTATTATGAAGCTATGCGACTAGAAATCGATCCCTACGATCGAAGTTATATACTCTATAATATAGGTCTTATTCACACAAGTAATGGAGAACATACGAAAGCTTTAGAATATTATTTTAGAGCACTAGAACGAAACCCATTCTTACCACAAGCTTTTAATAATATGGCAGTGATCTGTCATTACGTGCGTCTATCTCCACTATAGAAAGAAAAAAGAAGAAAAAAAATCGGCTAGTAAATGCTAAAAAAGGCTCGCTACAAATGCATCGTACAAAACGATGATTTCTTTGAGCTGTAGCAAAGAAAGAAACTTCGTCATATTAATCAAAATATGAAAAAAGAAATTATGCCTAGATACTTTTTTCTATGTCTATGGATAAAAAAAGAAAGATCTAATTGATAGTGAGGAAGCACCGTAAAGATCAATTAATGAGGTTTTAGGCCAATACATTAAGAAAAGAACTGCTTACTTATGCCTCTATCTAAAATAGATAAAAGTTAGGAATTAACTTATGTAATAGAGTTGATCCACTAAGACTAAGGTATTGAGCGGCGGTGTAGGATCAGATCCCAAAGATAGTAAGTCTTTTCTTTCTTATGTTTATGAAGGAAGGCCTTTTTCAAAGATT